CTGTGCTTCCAGACATGTTGAGCTCCGCATATTCTTGTACAGTCGGGGGGGTCGATTCCGTAAAAGATGAAATCAGTAAATGGAAATTCACTGAAATAAAATCTTTGTGAGATCGTCAATATTGTACCAAGGGTGTCTTTAGAGTATACCGAATCAGTATAGCGATCCTTCTTCTGACACAGCAATGCAATTTCACAATCAGTATCGAAATGAAGTGTTAGATAATTTCTTTATTCTTTTCTTGTTGCGTGTCGATCTAGAATTTTCTACCATTAAATAGAAAGTCCCTTAAATTACTTATAGTATAAGGGTTTCCTCATTATTGGCTTTGGACTCGAAACTGAAGATCAGGTAAAATGTAAATACAACGGGTTGTTTTCCAATAATTTTTGAAGGAGCTTATCATATTCTCACGATTCAATTAGATGTAACATCTAAAGAAAAGATATCCTTTTGTGGTTGTAGAATTTTTTTTTTAAGAATTGGTTAGTCGCCCAGTACTAATAGTAGATAGTATTTCATGAAAGAAAGAGAACAACGAATAAATAAAAGAATAATCAATATTGGCGATGCACGCATTGTTATATTAGACCCAAACAAAGGGGATCCTTCTTGACCTAATTACAAGGAGGGAGCTTAGGGATATGAAAGGACAAAATGTAAAACCGAGTTTTGATTGATCTGGTCATGTGATACTTTTTTCTTTTCAACCGCGAAATTATGTGAATGAACCACTACTGAGTTCACTGGTCGTTCGAAAAAAATAATGGATTCGATATTTTGATACAATAAAAAACGATCCAAATTCTTTTTCAATTTTATTCAAAAAGAAAGTTTCATTTTTGAATGAAGTTATAAAAAAAGTTCGTAATTATTACTTTATTTAGATTTAGAATATTTCAATTTAGAATTTTGAATATTCTATATATACATATATTAGTTATATACGTATATTAGTTTATTCAACTCAAGAGTTGACCAACGAATCTGTTGATTCGAAATTGCGAGATGCGTAAATGTCCCAGATGATGAATTGATTTCTTACTTCTGTTACTTTGTTTTTGTTAATATCATCTATAATGTTTTTGTTAATATCATCTATAATACTTGATGAATCAAAAACTTTCAATTGAACTTATCCTTTCAATTGGAACTTATCCTTTCAATTGGTTGGTATTTTTGCCTATCCTCGTATCTTTCAAAAATGGAAACTTAGGGAAGTACTTTCTAAACATATGTAGAAAAAGAACATATTTCATTTAGCCTTTTCATGCCTACTATAACTAGTTATTTCGGTTTTCTACTAGCAGCTTTGACTATAACCTCAGCTCTATTTATCGGCTTGAGCAAGATACGACTTATTTGAAATTAATTAAATGAACAATTCATACAAAAATCTTTCTGTGATAGTTCATATATTCTATAGTTCCTTACCGTATCAATTTCCAATTTTTGGTCATTGAGATTTAGAGTCAATACGGATTACTATTTATATTTAAGCATAGATATTACCTCCCCTTTCCCCTCTCAAACAAATTGAAATGATTGAAGTTTTTCTATTTGGAATCGTCTTGGGTCTAATTCCTATTACTTTGGCTGGATTATTTGTAACTGCATATTTACAATACAGACGTGGTGATCAGTTGGAACTTTGATTAATTAACATCCCTTTTTTGATTGACCTCCTACTTCCTTTAATTCGCGGGAGGTCAAAATTAGATTGGTTTCATTTTTTCGGTGGTAATTTTCGACCTAGCGCGACTAACAAGAACACAGAATCACGCTCTGTAGGATTTGAACCTACGACATCGGGTTTTGGAGACCCACGTTCTACCGAACTGAACTAAGAGCGCTTTATTATCACAATGAATATTTTGTGACCCCAATACGTCTTGCATATATACTATCATAAAATTAAAGATTTTTTATGTATATCCAATTTTCTTTTAATCGATCTCAATTGATCCCCCGTTACTGTTCAGAAGATAAGTAATAGGTAGGGATGACAGGATTCGAACCCGTGACATTTTGTACCCAAAACAAACGCGCTACCAAGCTGCGCTACATCCCTTTCAATTGGTCTACAGTGTCATTGTAGAGAATCCCTGTTTTGTTTTCCATATCTTTATTTCTTCCATTGATATACACAAATATCTTGTCATTTCTTCTTTTTGGTCTCATATAACATATAATTATATTAAAAATAGTAAAAGACTTCTATCATATTTCTATTATATTATTATATTTCTATTATATTAAAGTTATATTAAAGTATGAAATAAATATGAGACCCTGTAAAAAATGACTATTTTTCGAGAATTTCTGGCCTAAAGGGGCATATTTGTTTCTTTTAAGATTCAGAAAAGTACGATCTATTTTGTACATTTCAACTTGAATTAGGAATTCCGCGTACAAATACAAGCGGTCAGTCATTAAGTACATATACACATCTGGTTATATATGTATTAGCATTATGTATTAGAAATAATAAAGAAGGAGGAGAATTTAAAATGCGAGATCTAAAAACATATCTCTCCGTGGCACCGGTAGTAAGTACTCTATGGTTCGGGTCTTTAGCAGGTTTATTGATAGAGATCAATCGTTTTTTTCCGGATGCGTTGATATTCCCCTTTTTTTCATTCTAGTTATTGATATGGTAGGGGGGGAAGAGGATTAGAGATAGAATCAAATATCTGTAACTAATCCCTTCCCTTCTTTTTTTTTTCGAATATACGTTAGAAAAACAAAAAGGGGATTCCCCCTCGGTGAAACTAGTAATTCGGGCCAGGCTCAAATTGAAATAAAATTAATAAAAAATAGAGTAAAATGTGATGGTTGGGGCAACAATATCATACAAGATACTTAAATAAAAATTAAATGCTGTACGGCAATTTAAAATTCTAAATCGAGTAATATAGTTAGAAATCATTATATTACTTACTTATTAATATATTGTTATTATTACTATATTGATTTATATTGATTTATTGCAACGAAACCTTTCTTTCATAATTCGATTTCGAGTTACCTGTTTTTTTTTGTTCCTTTCTTCTTCCTCGTTTCGGATCGGAAAATCAAAGAATTGAATGAATCAAAAACCAAAGGAGGCTCATGGCCAAGGGTAAAGATGTCCGAGTAACGGTGATTTTGGAATGTACCAGTTGTGTTCGAAATCGTGTTAATAAGGAATCAACGGGCATTTCCAGATATATTACTCAAAAGAATCGACATAATACGCCTAGTCGATTGGAATTGAGAAAATTCTGTCCCTGTTGTTACAAACATACGATTCACGGGGAGATAAAGAAATAGATCAAACCGGTCACTCGTGTGTCAGTCTTCCGTTCCAAGGAAGATCAAAAATGACATATTAGATATATCTAATATATAACAATATATAATATATATTAATTTGAATATAAACAAACCAAATCCTATTTCGATCAGATCAACCGTGATGGAGAATTAAGAAATAGGATTAGGATCTTTTCTTTAGGATAAGGAATAAACAAACCATGGATAAATCCAAGCGAATCTTTCTTAAATCCAAGCGATCTTTTCGTAGGCGTTTGCCTCCGATCCAATCGGGGGATCGAATTGATTATAGAAACATGAGTTTAATTAGTCGATTTATTAGCGAACAAGGAAAAATATTATCTAGACGGGTGAATCGATTGACCTTAAAACAACAACGATTAATTACTATTGCTATAAAACAAGCTCGTATTTTATCTCCGTTACCTTTTCTTAATAATGAGAAACAATTTGAAAGAAGCGAGTCAACCGCTAGAACTACTGGTCTTAGAACCAGAAAAAAATAGGCTGACTCTTGAATTGAATCAAAAAAAATCCCAATCCAAACTCAAATGCGGATTGACGCTTTTTTTTTCTAAAAATAGGAAATCCAGATTTGATTGTCGTGTCGTTTGAAAAAAAAAAAAAAATTGGGGAAGAATAGAAGAATAAGAAATATTTTTTATTCAACATGTTTCTTCATTTTCATTTTGACGACTTTTTCATATTTTATCATACTAATTTCTACTCTACCTTCCCAGAGTTCATTCTCCAGGGAACTCCATTTAAACCATTCCAACGGATTCCCTTCACTCTCTTTATTTTATGATCTCGTTGGAAATCATATAAAGACAACTCTTATTTAATATAGCTATTTGTGCAAGTATTTTACGATTAAGAAGCAATTGTTTCTTGTACAGATTGTGTATTAATTTACTATAACTAAAGTATACTTTATTGTCTCGAATTACTGCATTTATACGAGTAATCCACAAACGACGAAAATCTCTCTTTTGTCTACCCCTATCCCGATGAGCCGAAACCAAAGCTCTTATTTTCTGTTGAGTAATAGTCCGAGTAAGTCTTGAATGAGCCCCTCGAAAAGTTGATGCAAATAAACGGATTTTTGTTCTACGTCTTCGAGCTATATACCCTCGTTTAATTCTGGTCATTGAATAAATGAAACTTTGATGAATAACTAATTGATTTCCTTTCTTTCAGTTATTCCCTTCCCGTGTCCTAGTCTATTAATAACAAAACGGATTCTTCCAATGTATAAAATAAAAATTCCAATGGCTTTTGCTACTCTAACCTTCCCGACCACGATTTTTTTCTAGGCATTTCGCCTAGAAATCAAAATTGTATTGATACTAGGTATCAAAAACACATAGTAAATAAAAAAGTAATAAATAAAAATGGATTATAGTGGGTTCCATCGTTTCTATGGTTACTTCTTAAACGGCGAGGTCCTCTCTATACACCGGAGCCCTTCCTTCATTTAATCAATGTTATTGTTAACTTGTACAGTTCACACCCTTTGGCTCTACCCATAATTATCTAGTACTAGGTCTTTCACAACGAGATCTATTTATACAGTAACGGTATTTAATTATGAAGATTTGCTGAGTAGCTGACCCTGTTAGTCCGTTCTTGCAAGAATAAGGCCTAAAATTTGGACTTTTTAAAATAAGATTTCCCCTGCTTAATGAATACCATTTGCTATCAATGGGGAATCCTTTCTCATCTTAAATTTAAAATTGAGGTGATTGGATTTGCACCAACGGGAACCATACATTTGATACCCCAATCGAAGGATAGATCTTTTTTTAAGATATTGAATATTCAATGGAGTTCGTCCATTCTATTCTATCCTACTCACTGGTACGGATCGGTGATACTGGATCAATTGTTTTCTTTCTTTTGTCCTAGTCCATGGTCTGAACGAGTCGCACATACACCCTAGTACATGTTCCTCGTCGCTGAGGACATCCTCCAAGAGCGGGGGATTTCGTGACATTTCTGATTGGCTGTCTTGTGTTTCTAATAAGTTGTTTAATAGTTGGCATGTTGAATCATATATATAATGGGCTGGTTTAGATCGATCTTAACCGGATGCTTAGGAATTCTTTTTTTTTCTATATTTTTCATTTCTATATTAAGAAATTAATAAATAGAATATTAAATCCGGTAAGAAGATAAAATACCAAATCACGAATTCATGTGAAATCCTTGTTCTTTTTCTTTTTTATTCAGTCGCTACAAGATCAACAATTCCATGAGCTTGGGCTTCTGTTGCTGACATAAAAACATCTCTTTCCATGTCTTCGGATACAACCCATAGGGGTTTGCCTGTCCTTTGTGCATAAACCCTTGTGATGGTTTCGCGCAGCTTCAGCAGCTCTTCCGCTTCCAGGACAAATTCTCCCGTCTGTGCCTCATAAAAAGAACTAGCAGGTTGATGGATCATTACCCTGATAATATATGATATAACATAAAAAATGTTTCTTCTATCTCGCATGATGAAAGTGAGGAGATAAAGAATAATCAAAAAGATATAATTGAACAACCGTACAGGCATCTTTTGCGCATTGCATACGGCTCTATAATGGAATTCGCTTTTTTTACCTTACCTTACTTACATCGAAGAAATATAAAATAAATGATAGGGTCTATCAGACTCGGGTTGGTAAATGATCCAATAACCATCCTTCCTTTTGTAGTAGTTCAAAAATACTATAAAAATACTATGATGGTTCCGTTGCTTTATATATTTATTTCGTCTGTTATTTAGCAATCCCAAAGTTTCTTTTTTTTTTTTTCAAATAAAAAAACAAGATTTATTTTCATATTCTTTCATAACCTAAATATTGTTAAGATTAAGAGCCCCTGCTGTGAAAACAAAAAAGTTTGTGACGCTGAAATAGGCCTCCCGATAGATTGGCTAAAATCGAAAATGCCTTTTTATCTCATACTACTCTTTCGATACGTAATCTAAGGGTTTAAAAAAAATTTTCTCATATCGAATTCGAAGTGCCATGCTATTATTACTTAATATTCATATAGTGCGAAGGCATAGTTTTCTTTTTTTCTCTCAAATCAAATAAAAAACTCATTGGCGCCGAGCGTGAGGGAATGCTAGACGTTTGGTAATTTCCCCTCCAACAAGAATAAAAGATCCCATCGAAGCGGCTAATCCCATGCATATTGTCTGTATATCTGGTCGCACAAATTGCATAGTATCATAAATAGCCACTCCGGGTATTACCCATCCGCCAGGAGAGTTTATAAACAAATAGAGATCTTTGGTATCATCCTCTATGCTGAGATATACCATAAGACCAATAAGTTGATTCGAGATCTCGCTATCAACCCCTTGGCCTAAAAAAAGTAATCTTTCTCGATAAAGTCGGTTGATTGGGATAAAATGGTATCCCTTAGAAACCGTACATGCACCTTTTGATGCATACGGTTCAACAAAAATCATGAAAAAAGGAATCAATGTGTAGATTCTAGCTTTTTTTTTTCCTAACAGGTTTTTTTAACTTATAAAATGGACTTTTCTTTCATTTTTCAAGAAAGATGAGTTTTGGCCTGTTTTGTTTATCTAAAAAAAATTGCTAAACTTATCTGACTAACTTCTCATTGATGTATTGTTTCATCGAGATACAATCTAAATCGCGATGTAATTTTCTTGTTCCTGACTGGGCTTCTTCAATTTTTTTAGGTTTATGCTCTACTCCGAGTAAAGATCCGCCCGATTTGGATTTGTACATATAGGACAAATGCCCCAATACCACGTCCTTTTGCTATGACTTCCCCATTTTTTTTTTTCAATTTATTTCATGTCTTCCAACAAATATTCAACGCATTTATCATATTACTCGATTGATTAACAGTTTGAGATCACTTCTATTTCTAAATATTTAAATAAATAGAAATAACTAAAATATGATATAAATATGATATTAAGTCGTAATCATAAATATATTTATTACCAATTGGTTTTCTTTCTAAACGGAGCCTGGATACTTCATTTGATTGGTCTAACCAAGCCAACCATAAATTATTCTAATTGATAATATTAGTCCGTATACCCTCCCTAAAAAATGGATCTAATTGCACTTCACGCTCCAAATTTTTGATAATTGAATCAATCTTTCTCGGGCGAAAGAGGGGATATCTCGATCGGGGAAGAGAACGGGGAAATACCGTATGCCCAATATATCTGACAAGTCGCACTATACGTCAATCCACAATGCATCTTCCTCTCCAGGACTTCGAAAGGGTACTCTTGGAACACCAATAGGCATTAAATAAAAGAAAAATTAAGTACTATATCTCACTTTGATGTGAAAGCGTAACAGTGGGTTTAGTGGCCTAATACTATTGATTTTATTATCCTATTTTATCCATAGATTGACTAAGTTCATAAAAAAAGAAGACAAAATGAATAAAGGAAAATTCTTACAAATGAGTCCTTTGAATGATGAACAAATATATATATATTCACTCATATAAAATGGTATCAACCCCCTTACCATTGCGTATTGTTACTTATCGGGTGTAGAATAGATCTGCTTCTTTTTGTTCCTACGAACAAAATAGTTTCATTATTACTAAAAGTAATTATTACGAAAAGCATCAAACAAATATTAATCCTTTCCCCGAGAGAATCCCCTAAAAAAGGGGTCTATAGCATAGCTTTTTCCAATGCAATAAAGTTACATTGTGTCTATTTTTCGTTGATAAAGGGGTATTTCCATGGGTTTGCCTTGGTATCGTGTTCATACCGTCGTATTGAATGATCCCGGTCGTTTGATTTCTGTCCATATAATGCATACAGCTCTGGTTGCTGGTTGGGCCGGTTCGATGGCTCTATACGAATTAGCCGTTTTTGATCCCTCTGATCCTGTTCTTGATCCAATGTGGAGACAGGGTATGTTCGTTATACCCTTCATGACTCGTTTAGGAATAACGAATTCATGGGGCGGTTGGAGTATTACAGGGGGGACTGTAACGAATCCGGGTATTTGGAGTTACGAAGGTGTGGCCGGGGCACATATTGTGTTTTCTGGCTTGTGTTTTTTGGCAGCTATCTGGCATTGGGTGTATTGGGATCTAGAAATATTTACTGATGAACGTACAGGAAAACCCTCTTTGGATTTGCCTAAGATCTTTGGAATTCATTTATTTCTCTCAGGGGTGGCTTGCTTTGGTTTTGGTGCATTTCATGTAACAGGATTGTATGGTCCTGGAATATGGGTGTCCGATCCTTATGGACTAACCGGAAGGGTACAGGCCGTAAATCCAGCGTGGGGTGTGGAGGGTTTTGATCCTTTTGTTCCGGGAGGAATAGCTTCTCATCATATTGCAGCAGGGACCTTAGGTATATTGGCAGGTCTATTTCATCTTAGTGTTCGTCCACCCCAACGCCTATACAAAGGATTACGTATGGGAAATATTGAAACCGTCCTTTCCAGTAGTATTGCTGCTGTCTTTTTTGCAGCTTTTGTAGTTGCTGGAACTATGTGGTATGGTTCAGCAACTACCCCGATTGAATTGTTTGGTCCCACGCGCTATCAATGGGATCAAGGATACTTCCAACAAGAAATATATCGAAGAATTGGTGCTGGCTTAGCCGAAAATCAAAGTTTATCCGAAGCTTGGTCTAAAATTCCTGAAAAACTAGCTTTTTATGATTACATCGGCAATAATCCGGCAAAAGGGGGATTATTCAGAGCGGGCTCAATGGACAACGGGGATGGAATAGCTGTTGGGTGGTTAGGACATCCTATCTTTAGAGATAAAGAGGGGCGTGAACTTTTTGTACGTCGTATGCCGACGTTTTTTGAAACATTTCCAGTTGTTTTGGTCGACGGGGACGGAATTGTTAGAGCCGATGTTCCTTTTAGAAGGGCAGAATCAAAATATAGTGTCGAACAAGTAGGTGTAACTGTTGAGTTCTATGGCGGCGAACTGAATGGAGTCAGTTATAGTGACCCTGCTACTGTGAAAAAATATGCTAGACGTGCTCAATTGGGTGAAATTTTTGAATTAGACCGTGCTACTTTGAAATCCGATGGTGTTTTTCGTAGCAGTCCAAGGGGTTGGTTTACCTTTGGGCATGCTTCGTTTGCTTTGCTCTTCTTCTTCGGACACATTTGGCATGGTGCTAGAACCTTGTTTAGAGATGTTTTTGCTGGTATTGATCCGGATTTAGATGCTCAAGTGGAATTTGGAGCATTCCAAAAACTTGGAGATCCAACTACACGAAGACAGGTAGTTTGATTGATACAATATTGCTTTGTTACTTTTCGTTTTTATTTTATTTGACTGACTATAGGGTTGGGGTACCGGATAAATCTTGATTTGACATTTGACTCGCTGCCTTTTCTTTGACTTTTGTTCTTTCTTTATCCGGGAGACGGTCCAAAATAAACAGGTATGGAAGCTATAATTGTAAACCACGATCGAATCTATGGAAGCATTGGTTTATACATTCCTTTTAGTCTCAACTCTAGGAATAATTTTTTTCGCTATCTTTTTTCGCGACCCGCCTAAAGTTCCAACTAAAAAGTAAAAGGGTGAAATGATTTTTCATTATCTCAATTGAAAGTAACGATCCTCCCAATAGTGGGAGGATCATTACTTCGACTAGTCCCCGTGTTCCTCGAATGGATCTCTTAGTTGTTGAGAGGGTTGCCCAAACGCAGTATATAAGGCATACCCAGTAAAACTTACAAGTAAACCAGATAAAAAGATGGCGACTAGGGTTGCTGTTTCCATTATTATATAGTTTTAAGACATTATGTAGTTTTAAGACCACAATGGATCTATGATAAGATCATTTATTTACAACGGAATGGTATACAAAGTCAACAGATCTTAATGAATATAAAATATTATGGCTACACAAACCGTTGAGGGTAGTTCTAGATCTGGCCGCCCAAAACGAACTAATGCCGGGAGTTTATTGAAACCATTGAATTCAGAATATGGTAAAGTAGCTCCTGGTTGGGGAACTACTCCTTTGATGGGTCTTGCAATGGCTCTATTTGCAGTATTTCTATCTATTATTTTGGAGATTTATAATTCTTCCATTTTACTGGATGGAATTTCAATGAATTAGATTTACAAGAACCATTAACTAGCTTTTTCAATCCAACGTGAAGCGTTTAGTTTTCTGATTTTTATCCCATTCTATTTTGGTAGTTCGACCGTGGAATTTCTTTTTTTCTGTATTTCCGGAATATGAGTGTGTGACTTGGTATAATTGATCCTATGGCTAGTACAGAGAATAGATCTGTCATCTTGATAGAGATGGTTTTACTTCGTCGGATATTCGTTTTAGTATCTGGAGCACGGAATATATGAAATAGATTACTATAGATTACTAAAGTATTAGAACTATGATTCATACTTAATAGTCAGACCTCGTGGCCGGACTTCAAAAAATTTTTAAAAGAGTTAGAAGTTATAAATAGAAAGATTTTGATTCTTCCGTTTATGCTTATTTTGATCAAAGGACAAAGATTTGTTTTGATTTTTCGTCATTAGATCTAGTCATTGAATAAGTGATGATCCAACGGTTCTTAACTCAGGGAATTTTGGGACTTAGTTTGAGAAGGTTTTATTGAATCGTCGTGGTTCTAGTATGAATCTGAGGTTTTAATCGATTCATAGGGTCTTAACAAGAGAATTCCTATCAATAAAAAAAAACAGCAGTAAAGCCGCATTACACATAAATAACAACAAAGAAAATAGGTAAATAGAAGATTCAAGAGGCCTATAACAATCAATATAGAGACGAATGAGCCGACTTGATTTTTTGGCATTATAACCACAAAGAATAGTTTTCGGGTTTTTTATTCTTTCATATCTTAAGAAAAAATGGAATCATAGAATTAATAAAATTTAAACTTTCTATTCCACACATCCGTTAGAACTATAGTATTGGGGTGTTTCTGTTTGAGCCGTACGAGATGAAATTTTCATATACGGTTCTCGGGGGGGGTCTCCTTGGTTTACCTATCTCAATAAAATCTATGATTGGTTCGAAGAACGTCTTGAGATTCAGGCAATTGCAGATGATATAACTAGTAAATATGTTCCTCCTCACGTCAACATATTTTATTGTCTCGGAGGAATTACGCTTACTTGTTTTTTAGTACAAGTAGCTACGGGGTTTGCTATGACTTTTTATTATCGTCCGACCGTTACAGAGGCTTTTGCTTCTGTTCAATATATAATGACTGAAGCTAACTTTGGTTGGTTAATACGATCAGTTCATCGATGGTCGGCAAGTATGATGGTCCTAATGATGATTCTGCACGTATTTCGTGTGTATCTCACTGGTGGTTTTAAAAAACCTCGTGAATTGACTTGGGTTACAGGTGTGGTTTTGGGTGTATTAACCGCATCTTTTGGTGTAACTGGTTATTCCTTACCTTGGGACCAAATTGGTTATTGGGCAGTAAAAATTGTAACGGGCGTGCCTGATGCTATTCCTGTAATAGGATCGCCCCTGGTAGAGTTATTACGCGGAAGTGCTAGTGTGGGACAATCCACTTTGACCCGTTTTTATAGTTTACACACTTTTGTATTACCTCTTCTTACTGCCGTATTTATGTTAATGCATTTCCCAATGATACGTAAACAAGGTATTTCGGGCCCTTTATAAGGAAGACTCTATACCATTAATATTTTGAATCAATCATTTATCACTTGGGGTAGGAACAACAGTATTTCATTGCTACAAATATGGATTATTGAAAAAAATAAGACATGTATTTGGATATTTCTCTTCAACTCTACAAAAATCTATATTTTTGACACTTATAGTTGAAGCGAATTCTCCGAAGATAAAATGGATTATGGGAGTGTGTGACTTGAACTATTGATCGGGCCGTGCAGATATATGGCTTTATCTGCCACATTTGAATTTACAACAAAAATGTGTCTTTGTTCCAACCATCGCGTAAGCCCCATACAGAGGATAGGCTGGTTCGTTTGAAGAGAATCCTTTCTATGATCAGACCCGGTCGTGTCGTATATGATATGAACTGGCTCCGTAAGATCCAGTAGAATAAGTGATTGGCATAATCCTGATTATGCTTTATCTATTGCACTTACTAAATAGTATAGAAATGTATTCATTTCCTCTGCATTGACTCGATTTATGTATGATACTATCGGAGTGAAACAAG